CTTTTTTTTTTATTTTTATTTTTTTAATAGGGAAAATATGGAAAGAAAAAAAAAGTAAAAGATATTATAAAGCAAAATCAAAATAAAAGGGTTACTTTTTGTTCTAAAATCTAAAAAAAAAAAAATGGATTCGATACAAATATTCGCTACAAATAAAAAATAAATAAATAAACTAAAAGAAGTGATCAACATAGAAATGATTTTCCAATTTTAGTCCGTAGCGATTTCCATAGTGATTTGATTCAAATAAAGTTTCTTTAAATGAAGTTATACAACACAGTTCTTCTAATATATTATTAATTATTATTTTAATATTTCTTTAATATTTCAATTTAGTCAATTTAGTTTGTTCTTTTATTTCTCAAGAGTTGTCCAATTAATCTTTTGATTCGGAGATAGGATAGATAGATTTTTAGATGATAAGTTGATTTTTTTTCTACTTTAATATCGCTCTTTTTTTTTTGAGTGCTGTCTATAATCTATAATCTATAATGATAATAATTGATAAATGATTAATAAATAAAAAGCTTTCGATTGGTATTTTTGCTTATCTTCGTATCTTTCAAAAATTGAATTTAGGAAAGTATTTTACAAATATATGGATAAAAAAAATAGTTTATTTAGCTCCTTCATGCTCACTCTAACTAGTTATTTTGGTTTTCTGTTAGTAGCTTTAACTATAACTTTAGTTATATTTATTAGTCTGAACAAGATACGACTTATTTGAAATTAATTCAATGAGCAATTCATAAAAAAAAATTCTATTTTTTTTTTTGCAGTATTCTATTTTCTAGTTCTTTACCGTGTCAATTTCCAATTCTTGGTTATTGAGATTTATGGGCAATATGGATTAATATTTAAGGATAGATATTACCTCCTTTTTTCTCTTTTCAAACAAATTGAAATGATTGAAGTTTTTCTATTTGGAATCGTCTTAGGTCTAATTCCTATTACTTTGGCTGGATTATTCGTAACTGCTTATTTACAATATAGACGTGGTGACCAGTTGGATCTGTGATTAATTAATACCTTTTTTTTTGACCTCCTCCGTTTTTTAATCCACGGGAGGTCAAATTAAGATTGCTGTTCAAGCTTTTCCCTAAAATTTTTGACTTAACAAAACAAGAATGGGCTCACGCTCTGTAGGATTTGAACCTACGACATTGGGTTTTGGAGACCCATGTTCTACCAAACTGAACTAAGAGCGCTTTTTTATTACTTTTTTATTACAAATTTATTACAAAAAATAAAGCTGTAAGTAAAAAGATTCTTTTTTTTTTTTACTCCACTACATCTTGAATGCCTATACTATCTCATATAGAAACTGTATTCTATATTATTATATTTAAATATATATAAATATATATAAATAATAATATGATATAAAGCATATCATATTAATTTATGATTAGGTATGTCCAATTTTAATTGATCTCAATTGATCCCTTGTTATTGTATTGCTCAGAGGCGAAGTAATAAGTAGGGATGACAGGATTTGAACCCGTGACATTTTGTACCCAAAACAAACGCGCTACCAAGCTGCGCTACATCCCTTTCAATTGGTCTACAATGTCATTGTAGAGAATCCCTGTCTTGTTTTCCACATATTTATTTCATTTCACTTTCTCCATTGAGATACATAACTTATCTTTTCATTTCTTCTTTTTTTTTATCTCATATCATATAACATATAATACATATAATAATAAACTTATATACATATGAAAAAAAATAGGAAATCCGCCGTAAATTTCGTGAATGCCCGGACGGAAAGAGACGTAGTTTGTTCTTTTAAGAAAAGAAGAGGAAAATCTTATCTATCAAATTATTGTACATTTCTCAATTTGAATTAATTTGAATTAAGAATTCCGCGTACAAAACAACTGCGAGTGTCCTTTAATTTTATACATCTGATCATATATGTATTGCCGTTATGTATTACAATAAAGAATACAGAAGGAGAATTTTTTATGCGAGATCTAAAAACATATCTATCCGTAGCACCAGTAATAAGTACTCTATGGTTCGGGTCTTTAGCAGGTCTATTGATAGAGATCAATCGTTTTTTCCCGGATGCTTTGACATTCCCTTTTTTTTCATTCTAGTTATTAACACGGGGGGGGGGGGGTGAAGAAAATTAGAGATACAATTAAATATCTCTGGCTACTACCCCCTTTTTTCTAATTCGAATAAGTTAGAAAAGAGAAAGAATAAAAGTGGATTCAACCTCAGCCAAACACAGAACTGGGTTCAAGCTTCAAGTAAATTAAAAAGTAAATTTACTTTAATTAAATCTTTAATTAAATTAAGAGAACTGAAGTAAAAATGCGGTTAGGGCAACAGTATCATACAAGAAGTTGAAATAAAATAAAAAGACTGTACTTCTATTCTTTCTAATGTAAATAGAATTTTTAATCATTGTATTACTTATTTTTACTTTTACTATATTGGTTGCAACAAAATCTTTCATAATTTGATTTCAAGTTAGTAACTTGTATTTTTTCCTTCTTTTCTTCTTCGTTTCGGATAGGAAAATAGAAGAGTTGAGTGAATAAAAACTAAAAGGAGGTTCATGGCCAATGGTAAAGACGTCCGAATAAGGGTTATTTTAGAATGTACTAGTTGTGTTCAAAAGAGTGTTAATAAGAAATCAATAGGCATTTCTAGATATATTACTCAAAAGAATCGACACAATAAGCCTAGTCGATTGGAGTTGAGAAAATTCTGTCCCTATTGTTACAAACATACAATTCACGGGGAGATAAAGAAATAGATGGAATCGATCAACTGCGTGTGACTTTTACAAGGAAGATGAAAAATGACATATTGACATATCATATATTAGCATATCATATGTTAATATATATATTTAAATAGAAATAAGCAAAATCCTATTTCTTAATTCGAAATCATTAGCATTTTTGATCCGATCAAAGGAAATAGGATTCGCGAAAAAAAGGAATAAAATAAACAAGCCATGGATAAATCCAAGCGACTTTTTCTTAAGCCCAAGCGATCTCTTCGTAGGCGTCTGCCCCCGATTGGATCGGGGGATCGAATTGATTATAGAAACATGAGTTTAATTAGTCGATTTATTAGTGAACAAGGAAAAATATTATCTAGACGGGTGAATAGATTGACTTTAAAACAACAACGATTAATTACTATTGCTATAAAACAAGCTCGTATTTTATCTTCATTACCCTTTCTTAATAATGAAAGACAATTTGAAAAAAACGAGTTGGTCGCTAGAACTACGGGTCTTAGAACCAGAAAAAAATAGGCTTACTCTTCAATTGAATCAAAATTTCAATCCGAACTCAAACGTCGGTTGATTTTTTGTTCAATAAAAATCCAGGAATCCGGATTGAATTGTCGTGTCGTAAAAAAAAAGAATTGGGGAAAAGTAAAAAAATAAATATTTTTTTATTGAATTATTGATAAATATTTTTTTATTGAATGTTTTTGTTCAGTTTGACTACTTGATCATATTAGGTATTATGATCATATTTTATTATACTTATTTCTATTCTACCTTCCCGGAATTCATTTTCCAAGCAATTCCATGTCAAAGTCAAACATTCCGAAGGATTCTTTCCAATCTCCTTATTTTATCATGTCATTGGAAATCAGATAAAGGCAATTCCTATTTAATATAGCTAGTTGTGCAAGTATTTTACGATTAAGAAGCAACTGTCTCTTGTACAGATTGTTTATTAATCTATTATAACTACAGGATACCTCATTCTCGCGAATTGCTGCATTTATACGAGTCACCCATAAACACCGAAAATTTCTTTTGTGCCTATCTCTATCCCGATAGGACGAAAACAAAGCTTTTATTTTTTGTTGAATAATAGTTCGAGTAAGTCTTGAATGAGCCCCACGAAAGCTTGATGTGAATAAACGAATTTTTGTTCTACGTCTCCGAGCTACATATCCTCGTCTAATTCTGGTCATTGAATAAACGAAACTTTGGTAAATAACTAATTGATTTCCTTTCTTTCAGTTATTCTTTTTCCCTTTTCTAGACTAACAAAACGGATTATTCCAATGTATAAAATAATAATTCCAACGGCTTTTGCTACTCTAACCTTCCCAACCACTATTTTTTCTTTTTTTTATAAGCATTTCACCTTGAAATAAGAAATTTTATTGGTACTAGGTATCAAACAAAAATATAGTAAATAAAAATAAGTAGTAAATAGAAATGGATAAATAAATAGTGGGTTCCATCGTTTCTATGGTTATTTCTTAAACGGCGAGGTCCTCTCTATACACCGGAGCCCCTTACTTGATCGAATCAATGCTATTGTTAACTTGTACAGTTTACACTTTTGGGCTCTACCCATGAATTCCCCAGTAGTAGGTCTTTCACAACGAGATCCGTTTTTACAGTAACGGTATTTAATTATGTGGATTAGCTGATTAGCTGACCTTGTTAGTCCGTTCTTGCAAGAGTAGAGGCATCCATTTTCGGTTTTTAAATTTAAATAAGATTTGCCCTGCTTAACAGATAATCATTTGCTACCAATAGGGAATTCTTTCGCATTTTTAATTGAAAATTGAGGTAATTGAATTTGCACCAATAGAAACCATAAATTTGATACACAATAGAAGCATATTCTAGATCTTTTTTTTTCGTTTAAGAGAAGGGGAGTCTTCCATTCTATCCTATTCATCGGTACTGATCACGGATAGTGGAAAATTTTTTTCTTTTGTCCCAACCCACAATCTGAAATCTGAACGAGTCGCACATACACCCTAGTACATGTCCCTCGGCGCTGAGGGCATCCCCCGAGAGCGGGGGATTTGGTGACATTTCTGATTGGCTGTCTTGTGTTTCTAATAAGTTGTTTAATAGTTGGCATGTTGAATCGTATGCATAATGGGCTGGTTTAGATCGATCCTAACCGGATGATTATGAATTTTTTCTATATTCCTATTCTATTTTAATATTTTATTAAAATTAATAAAATTCAAATTAATAGAATATTAATAGAATATAGAATATGAAACCTCGGTAAGAAACTAAAATCTCAAATCGCGATTTGTGTGAAATTCCTGCTATTTTTTATGCAACTGCTACAAGATCAACAATTCCATAAACTTGGGCTTCTGCTGCTGACATAAAAACATCCCTTTCCATGTCTTCAGATACAACCCATAAGGGTTTGCCTGTTCTTTGTGCATAAACCCTTGTGAGGATTTCGCGCAGTTTCAGTAGTTCTTCCGCTTCCAGGACAAATTCTCCTATTTGTGCTTCATAAAAAGCAGCTATAGGTTGATGGATCATTACCCTGATGATATAAGATAATAATAGAATTGAACAACCGTACAGGCATTGCTTGCGCATTGCATACGGCTCTACAAGAGAATTTACTTTTACCGAAGAAAAAGAGAGAGTCTACAAAGCCTCGGTCGGTAAATGATACAATGACCACCCTTTCCTTGGGAGGAATTAATAAAAACAAAATACTATGGTGGCTCCGTTGCTTTATTTCATCGGTGATTTAGCAATCCCAAAGTTTCTTTTTTTTTATTTGAAAAAATAAGAATATAATATTTTTTTTTGTCTTCTTTCATAATTCATAATAATATAAATAGCATTAAGAACCTTCTGGTGTGAAAACAAAAAAAAAAAAAGTTTGTGACACTGAAATAGGCTCCCGATAAATAAGATAAAATCAGAACTGCCCTTAATATCTCATACTACTCTTTCAATACATAATCTAATGTTAAAACGAAATAAAAAAAAATTTCTTATATTGAATTCGAAATGCCATGCTATTATTACTTAATATTCATATTTCATATGGCGAAGGCATAGCTTTCTTTTTTTCTTTGAATTCTTTGAAATAAAATAAAAAATAAAAACTCATTGGCGCCAAGCGTGAGGGAATGCTAGACGTTTGGTAATTTTTCCTCCGACCAGAATAAAAGATCCCATTGAAGCGGCTAATCCCATGCATACTGTTTGTACATCTGGTCGCACAAATTGCATAGTATCATAAATAGCTATTCCGGGTATTACCCATCCGCCAGGAGAGTTGATAAACAAATACAAATCTTTGATCTCACTTTCTGTACTGAGATATACCATAAGACCGATAAGTTGATTCGAGATCTCACTATCAATATCTTGACCTAAAAAAAGTAATCTTTCTCGATAAAGTCGGTTGATTAGGATCAAATTCTATCCCTTAGGAACCGTACATGCACCTTTTAATGCATACGGTTCATCAAAAATTGCGAAAAAAAAGAATCAATATGTAGATCCCATTTAACGAATAACGAAGGGGTTTTTCCTCCATTTTTCAAGAAAGTTTCAAGAAAGATGGTTTTTTTACCCGTTTACCTATAAAGAATATAAATAAAAAAAAATTCATTAAACTTATCAAACTAACTTCTCATTGATGTATTCTTTCATCGGGATCCAATTCAAATCACGATAACATTCTCTTGTTCCTGAGTGGGCTTCTTTAATTCTTTTAGGTTTGTGCTCTACTCCGAGTAAAGATCTGCCCGATTTGGATTTGCACATATAGGGCAAATGCCCCCAATACCATTTCTTTTTGCTACAACTTCCTTTTTTTCAATTCATTTCACGTCTTCCACAAAATATTTGATGTATTTCTCAAATTATTCGATTGATTATGATTTGTAGTTTGAAATTACTCCGATTTCTAATTTATAAAATATATAAATAGAATATGATACAAATAGTAATCATGGATATAGTACTAATGGGGTTTTTCTAAGCGGAGCCTGGATACTTCATTGTATTGTTCCAAACAAGCTAACCATAAATTATTCTAATTGATAATATTAATCTGAATACCTCCAAAGCATAGATCTAATTGCACTTTATTGCCACTTCACGCTCTAATTTTTGGATGATTTAATCAATCCTTCTTTGGTGAAATAGAGGATATCTCGATCGGGGTAGAGAACGGGGAAATCCCATAATGACCCAATGTCTCTGACAAGTCGCACTATACGTCAATCCAATTTGAACTATCCTCTCCGGGATTTCGAAAAGGGACTTTTGGAACACCAATAGGCATTAAATGAAATAAAAAAAATAAAGTACTCTATTTCACTTTGATGTGAAAGCGTAACAATGAATTTATTGTCTTTATAATATTATATGAATTTTTTGTTTTAATAATATTATATTGGATATTGGCTTTTATTTTATTATTTTTTCTATTTTCTTTATTTTTTTGTTTTATTTTATTTGTTATTTGCGCGGATTCGATAAGTTCATAACATAAAAAAAAAGAAGACAAAATGAATAAAGTAAAATTCTTACGAATAGGCTCTTTGAATGATGAACAAATCCGTATGCATTCGCTCATCTAAAATGGAGTCAACCTCCCATTGCGTATTGGTACTTATCTGGTATAGAATAGATCTGCTTCTCTTTGTTCCTACAAACAGAATTGTGACATTCTGACTAAAATACTAAAAAAAATGGAATCCTTTCTCCGAGATAATCCACTGAAAAAAGGGAGGTCCATAACATAGTTTTTTCCAGTGCAATAAAGTTACATAGTGTCTATCTTTCGTTGATTAAGGGGGTATTCCATGGGTTTGCCTTGGTATCGTGTTCATACCGTCGTATTGAATGATCCCGGTCGTTTGCTGGCTGTCCATATAATGCATACAGCTTTGGTTGCTGGTTGGGCCGGCTCGATGGCTCTCTATGAATTAGCAGTTTTTGATCCTTCTGACCCTGTTCTCGATCCAATGTGGAGACAAGGTATGTTCGTTATACCCTTCATGACTCGTTTAGGAATAACCAATTCATGGGGTGGTTGGAGTATTACAGGAGGAACTATAACGAATCCGGGTATTTGGAGTTATGAAGGTGTGGCTGGGGCGCATATTGTGTTTTCTGGCTTGTGCTTCTTGGCAGCTATCTGGCATTGGGTGTATTGGGATCTAGAAATATTTTGTGATGAACGTACAGGAAAACCTTCTTTAGATTTGCCCAAGATCTTTGGAATTCATTTATTTCTCTCAGGAGTGGCTTGTTTTGGATTTGGTGCTTTTCATGTAACAGGATTGTATGGTCCTGGAATATGGGTGTCTGATCCTTATGGGCTAACCGGAAAAGTACAATCTGTAAATCCAGCATGGGGTGTGGAAGGTTTTGATCCTTTTGTTCCGGGAGGAATAGCCTCTCATCATATTGCAGCAGGAACATTGGGCATATTAGCGGGCCTATTCCATCTTAGTGTCCGCCCGCCCCAACGTCTATACAAAGGATTACGTATGGGAAATATTGAAACCGTGCTTTCCAGTAGTATCGCTGCTGTCTTTTTTGCAGCTTTTGTTGTTGCTGGAACTATGTGGTATGGTTCAGCAACTACCCCCATTGAATTATTTGGTCCCACTCGTTATCAATGGGATCAAGGATACTTCCAGCAAGAAATATATCGAAGAGTTGATACTGGGATGGCTGAAAATCAAAGCTTATCCGAAGCTTGGTCTAAAATTCCTGAAAAATTAGCTTTTTATGATTACATCGGAAATAATCCCGCAAAGGGTGGATTGTTCAGAGCAGGCTCAATGGACAACGGGGATGGAATAGCTATTGGGTGGTTAGGACATCCTCTATTTAGAGATAAAGAAGGGCGTGAGCTTTTTGTACGTCGTATGCCTACTTTTTTTGAAACATTTCCGGTTGTTTTAGTAGATGGAGACGGAATTGTTAGAGCCGATGTTCCTTTTCGAAGGGCAGAATCGAAGTATAGTGTTGAACAAGTAGGTGTAACTGTTGAGTTCTATGGTGGTGAACTAAATGGGGTCAGTTATAGCGATCCTGCTACTGTGAAAAAATATGCTAGACGCGCACAATTGGGTGAAATTTTTGAATTAGATCGTGCTACTTTGAAATCCGATGGTGTTTTTCGTAGCAGTCCAAGGGGTTGGTTTACTTTTGGACATGCTTCGTTTGCCTTGCTCTTCTTCTTCGGACACATTTGGCATGGCTCTCGAACCTTGTTCAGAGATGTTTTTGCTGGTATTGATCCAGATTTAGACGCTCAGGTGGAATTTGGAGCATTCCAAAAACTTGGAGATCCAACTACAAAAAGACAAGTAGTTTGATACAACATTTGATACAACATTAATCTCTGATTTTTCGTCTCTATTTTCTTTTTGTAATTTGACATAGGGTACTGGGGACATCCTGATTTGAATCCCCACCTTTTCTTTGTCTTGACTCTTGCTCTTTTTTTATCCGGGAACGCTCTAAATAAACAGATATGGAAGCTATAATTGTAAACCACGATTGAATCTATGGAAGCATTAGTTTATACATTCCTCTTAGTATCAACTCTAGGAATAATTTTTTTCGCTATCTTTTTTCGAGAACCGCCTAAAGTTCCAACTAAAAAGGTGAAATGATTTTTCATTATCTTAATTGAAGTAATGAGCCTCCCAAGATTGGGGGGCTCATTACTTCAACTAGTCCCCGTGTTCCTCGAATGGATCTCTTAGTTGTTGAGAGGGTTGCCCAAAAGCAGTATATAAGGCATACCCCGTAAAACTTACAAGTAAACCAGATATAGAGATGGCGACTAGGGTTGCTGTTTCCATTATTATATAATAATAAAAAAATAATAATTTCCAGACCACAATGGATCTATGATAAGATCATTTATTTACAACAGAATGGTATACAAAGTCAACAGATCTCAGTTAATACAAAAAAGGATTTATGGCTACACAAAGCGTTGAGGGGAGTTCTAGATCTGGTCCAAGACGAACTATTGTAGGGGATTTATTGAAACCATTGAATTCGGAATATGGTAAAGTAGCTCCAGGGTGGGGGACTACTCCTTTGATGGGTGTCGCAATGGCTCTATTTGCGGTATTCCTATCTATTATTTTGGAGATTTATAATTCTTCCGTTTTACTGGATGGAATTTCAATGAATTAGATTTACAAGAATCACTAAATTCTAGCTTTTCAATACAAAGTGAAGCATTATTTTGGTCTCGTTTTTTTAGCCCATTTTATGCTATTCTATTTTGGTAGTTCGATCGTGGAATTTCTTTCTTTCTGTATTTCTGGAATATGAGTGTGCGACTTGTTATAATGGATCCTATTGATAATACAGAAAATGGGTCTGTCATCTTATCTTGATAGAGATGGTTTTTGATTTCGTCAGATATTTATTCTAGTATCTGGAGCACGGAATATATGAAATAGATTACGAAGTATTAGAGCTATGATTCATACTTAACTTAATAACTTAATATTCAAATCCCGTGACCGGACTCCAAAACTCCAAAAAATTTCAAAGAGTTAGAAACTCTAAATTGAAAGATTTTTCTTCCTTTTTTTCTTCCTTCTAGCTCTTTGTCTATGTTTATTTTGATCACAGGATAAACCTTTCTTTGGATTTTTAGTCATTATATTGATTCAAAGTGATGATACAAGAGTTCTTACTCAGGGAATCCTTGTACTTAGTTAGTTTGAAGGTTTTATTGAATCATCATGGTTCTAGTATGAATCTGAGGTTTTCAATCAATTTATAGGATCTTAACAAGAAAATTCCTATCAATCAATAATAACGAAAACACCAGTAAAGCTGTATTCCATATAAATAAAAATACTAAATCAAGGAAAAAAAATAGGTAAATAGAAGATTCAAGAGGCCTGTAACGATAAACATCAAGAGATAAATGAGCCGACTTGATATTTTGGCATATAACTACAAAGAATAGTTTGCGGATTTTTCTTTTTTCGTATCATCATCTTCCGAGAGGATTCTTGAATCCTAGGATTAAGAAGTTTCTATTTCACATATCCGTTTCGACTAGTATTTGGGTGTTTCTGTTTGAGCTGTACGAGATGAAATTCTCATATACGGTTCTCGGAGGGGGAGTTTACCCAGTTTACCTATCTCAATAAAGTCTATGATTGGTTCGAAGAACGTCTTGAGATTCAGACGATTGCAGATGATATAACTAGTAAATACGTTCCTCCTCATGTCAACATATTTTATTGTTTAGGAGGCATTACGCTTACTTGTTTTTTAGTACAGGTAGCTACGGGGTTTGCTATGACTTTTTACTATCGTCCGACTGTTACTGAGGCCTTTGCTTCTGTTCAATATATAATGACTGAAGCTAACTTTGGTTGGTTAATCCGATCAGTTCATCGATGGTCGGCAAGTATGATGGTCCTAATGATGATCCTGCACGTATTTCGTGTGTATCTCACGGGTGGCTTTAAAAAACCTCGTGAATTGACTTGGGTTACAGGTGTGGTTCTTGGTGTATTAACCGCATCCTTTGGCGTAACTGGTTATTCCTTACCTTGGGACCAAATTGGTTATTGGGCAGTCAAAATTGTAACAGGCGTGCCAGACGCTATTCCGGTAATAGGATCTCCTTTGGTAGAGTTATTACGTGGAAGTGCTAGTGTAGGACAATCCACTTTGACTCGTTTTTATAGTTTACACACTTTTGTATTACCTCTTCTTACTGCCGTATTTATGTTAATGCATTTTCCAATGATACGTAAGCAAGGTATTTCGGGTCCGTTATAACTTTATTCCTTTCTATTTCTATTTATAGAGAATAGAGATCATAGATATTTGTAATCAACCATTAATCGATTGGGGGAGTAAGAATAGTATTTAATTGCTACAAATATGGATTATTGAAAAGAATAAGACATGTATTTAGATATTTCCCTTCAACTCAAAAAAATTGTATTATTTATTTGACAGGAATAGTTGAAGTGAATTCTCCTAAGAGAAAAGTGTGGATTATGGGAGTGTGTGACTTGGACTATTGTTTTGGCCGTGCAGATATATGCCTTTATCTGCCACATTGGAATTTACAACCAAATGTGTCTTTGTTCTAACCACTGCGTAAGCCGCATACATAGGATAGGCCGGTTCGTTTGAAGAGAATCTTTTCTATGATCAGACCCAATCATGTCGTGCATGAGCAGGCTCCGTAAAATCCAGTAGCCAGTAGAATAAGTGATGTAGTAGAATCCATATTGTATTTTTTTAGCTATTTTACCTATTTATACTATTTCATTTACTTAATACTTAATAGTATGGAAATGCATCCATTTCCTCTGCATTGAACCGATTTATGATACTATCGGAGTGAAACAAGGGATCTAAAGAATGACTGAGGCTAAACTCTATTAGTAACAAGTAAATTCTTTGTATGTAAAAAGTCTCGATATTCTTTGTAGATAAAGGCCCATTGAAAGGTCTAAGACGTCCCAACAAGCAATTGGTTATGATCACCCTTGTAGGCCTACTTGGGTAGTGAGCATTTATTTGTAAGAACCGAATTCCTTGCGATGGATGATTGCAACTTTTGAAAAAAAAGAATCCAGTCAATTTTTTATTGTATCAAATCATTCATATATGTGTAGATATAGATAAGATCTAGATTTTATAACATATAGATATATATATATTTTTATATGGATCCATTCGGTTCGTTTGATTTTTG